AACCTATACCAAAGGTTTAGAAGACCTCTGTCCTATCCATTAGACAATGGACGCCGTTCATTCCGGTTTTTTCGTATTTTTCTTGAGTTGAAAACATAAAAATCGGATTATATGTGAGAGAATTTTTGGAATTGTATATTCAACGATTCACTAATCATAATCAAATATCAAGTCATAATGTATTATCTATATTCTAGAATAGAATTCTAATAGAATATTTCGAAAAAAAAAGAAAAAGCGGGTAGCGGGAATCGAACCCGCATCGTTAGCTTGGAAGGCTAGGGGTTATAGTCGACGTCGATTCAGTTCTTTGAACGTCTCTAATTCAAAACCGAACATGAAACTTTGGTTTCATTCGGCTCCTTTATGGAAAGTGAGTAAATTCTTAGATCTAAGAGGTGAACAAAACGAACAAAATTATCCCCATAACACCTACGTCAGCTTTTTATTTGAATACAGACAAAACGAATCGCTTTCTAGATGATCCTTCTAGGAGAAGGTGATTCTGACAACCTTTCTAGTTACTTCGTTCTCTATTTCTATTTCATAGGATCCTAAGGAAAAAGATTTTGTTTCCACCGAGCTAAAACAATACGCCGATGTCTCTAGTAAACCAAAGTCATCGCTGAATAGCTATTTTGCTCCAATTTATTTTTTTAGAAAAAAATGGAGGATTTAGTTACGATTAGAAGTTTCTTTTTATCTTTAGCCATGGATCCTTTACTCATACTTATTCAATTGGAAGTCTTGGTCCAATTCAAAAATTATGTTTCGCAATTTCATAATCCAATTTTTCAATTTATTAAGTGACTCATGGATACAAATCACGAGAATTCGTATTTTTTCTCGAATTTCTCATTGAGAGGTAAAGGATTGAATCCTCTTAAGAAATAAAGTTTTTGATCGGAATATGAATAAAACCGAAAGACCCTTTAACTCTATAAGGGTTAATAGAACGAGTCGCACTTTTACCACTAAACTATACCCGCTACAATATGATTATTGTATACAAATGGACCTTTTGTCGAGCATGTTAATTGAGTATGATCAAGATAGGATTATCAAAGAATCGTCAAAAGGAGCGTGCTGAACTTTTTCACGAGTAGATCCAAATTTAATGAGATTCGGAAAAGAGGCTCCAAAAAATTATTTAATTGAAATTATTAAATAACTAAAGTTTTCGCTGAAGAAGTTAGATACGGATCAAAAAAAACATTAAAATCATAACACAAAAAAGTATTGTAGAAGAATCGATAGTTTTTTTTTAGTTCGGGTAAAATCTAACAAGAAAATAATTGAAATAGTATTTTTTCTTTTTGTTGTTGCTTGAATATTTTATATTGAATTGAATATAATAATAAAAAGTCTTTTTTGTTTTCAAAAAAAAATAAATCATTATTTCTCTATAATTTGTTGGAACAAAAAAAAAGAGCCCGGCTAGGTACTAACCATGCCGGGTCGTGAGAATAAGAAGGGCCTTTCGAACAAAATCAACACAAAGAGGTCTTGCTTCTTTTTTTTGTTCGAGTGTTGGCGCGTTCGAGTCCATCTTTTAGATAAAGGAAATTCCTGATTTGTGGATCTCTATATAGAAATAATAGAATAGAGAAAGAAACGAGAGAAAGAAAAACTCTTTAGATTATGTGTAATGTAGTAATTCTCTTTTTCATTTGGGAGAGATGGCTGAGTGGACTAAAGCGTCGGATTGCTAATCCGTTGTACGAGTTATTCGTACCGAGGGTTCGAATCCCTCTCTTTCCGTTTCCGTTGGTTACTTTATTTATTTATATTTTATTTATATATTAATATTCTATTTTATTATTTTTAGTTCTTTTTTTTTTCAATTTTTGAAAATCTTAGTGAAACGTGTGAATAGAGAAAATACTAAGAAAATTTGAAAATGAATCAAGAAACCTTTTGTATTTTATTCTTCACGTCCAGGATTACGCCCCGGATCATTAGATAGGAATCCAAAGATAAAGAGAGAAACAAAAAATATCACTACGGTATAAACGAAGAGTTTCAGAGTAAGCATTACACAATCTCCAAGATGATTTTTTAGAAAAAAAGAGAATAGATCTTCCATTTTTTTACCACATATCCTATTTTGATACCAAGAAATGAGGTTTTTTCAAGAAATGTATTGTCACAAATTCATTTGTTTTTCATTAACAAAAATGAAATTTGCGCTTATATCCAAATTTCGATATTGTGGTAGACCCTAATAGGGTTAGGGTCTTTGACTGGATGACTGGAAAAGGCTCAAAAACGAGGAAATGGGGGTAAGCCTGATTTATGCCGACTATTCACGAATTTCAATGTATGAATCGAGGGTTCATACTCTAAAACTTATCTGATTTTGTTTTTGTCAATTGTTATAATTTTTTCTCGAGGAAATCATGTATTTTCTAGGATATTATTATTCAGGATCTTATCGAAAACTTACAGCAGCCTGCCAAACAAAAGCTAAGAGAAAAAAAAGCAGAGGTATGACTGGCATAACATCTACGATTGGATTCAAAAAAGCATAGGCTTCGGGCAATTTGCCGAAGAAAAAACTACTCGAATAAAGGGGCGAATTAATACAGATCAAACTAACGATATTAAGCATAACAGACATTTTGTTCTTGGAGATAATTGCATTTTGGTTGCATTTTTGATATAAGGAAAAAGAAAGAAAGTAAATGTAAATAAGGTAGACAAAAAATCCTTCTTTTTCTTTGAATACATACAACCAAAAATCCTCCAATTCTCAAAGGAGAATAGAAGAAACGATACTTTCATACAATATCTTAATTGAATTCTATGTAATGATCAATAAATTCAGTTGAATTCTGTATCTATATGTATCAAAATTCGAATACCGGTCTATTCTATTATTCTATAGATCTAGAAGATCTATATTCTATAGATATGGAATCTTTCTAGATATTTATTTGGGCTGGAGTTGACAAACAACCAATAACAATATTATTGTTTCTTAGTGTCAATTAGCAATTGAAATGGGGCGTGGCCAAGTGGTAAGGCAACGGGTTTTGGTCCCGCCATTCGGAGGTTCGAATCCTTCCGTCCCAGCACGGATCCATTTCTCCATTATTCCCATATAAATCCTATCATAATATAACATAATCTAAAAAGGAAGTGGGGGGGGTGGATAGCAGTTAATCTATATTACTTTAAACATCTGTGTCTGTTCGAATTTCATTAACAAATGATCAAGTCCCATATTCTAGAGTATAGTAGATATAAAACATCTATAACAAACAACAAATAGTGACAACAGTTCCGTCTATCTGATAGATAGGAGAAATCTTACCTATTTTTTGTTCGATTTTGATTTTCGTAATCTGATTAAAAGAATCAAAATGCAAATATTAACTTACATTATTTTTTTATACATCTCATGAAAAAAAAGGATTTTTTTCTTCTTATCTTATTTCTTTCTTCGTTTCTTTGATCTATTTCAAATCTTTATTTGAAATTAGTGATGAGTCACTTCAAAAAGAAAGACCGATCCGCCTATAAAGATCAAAGGCGGCGCTTATTGTCCAATTTTCTTCAAACCCAACCCAATCAAACTAAAATAAATTCAAAAATGATGTTTAATTTAATTTTTAATATAGTTAATTTCATTTAGAAATATAGAAATATTTTTAATGATTCCCTATACGTGGAATCTTTGAAAAAGTAGGAAATCGTTTAATTTATCTTATTAAGTCACTTGAAGATGCAGATTCCAAAACTTATTCGTTTATATATTATTTCCATATATATATATATATATTATAGATATAGATTTCTTTTTTCTTTCTATTATCTATTTTATATATATTCTATTAGTTTATATATATTCTATATAGTCTGTTAAATATGTTAAAAATGTTGTCTTGCTAGGATTTTTTCAGAAAAATATTGTTTCATGTATTCTATATTCATATATAGAAGATATAGAAGAAAAAGTGTAGATTGCGATGTCTATGGACAGCTGAACCGATGACTATTCATGATTCCGTAATTGAATCAATTCCATACCGGTTCCAAATTAGAGGAATGTTATGGTAAAACTTCGTTTGAAACGATGTGGTAGAAAGCAACGTGCGACTTGAAGGACACAACCCGTTGTGGATTTTTACATCCACCATTTTCGATTTGTCTAGAAATGAGGTGCTCTTGGCTCGACATTGTTTGTTCTGTTACACTGGAACCCTTCGTTTTTTGTCGGGTTGTAAATAGTTCATGATGGAGCTCGAACCGAAAGTATTAATTCATTTCTCAGGGGCAGGGATCTAGGGTTAATGCCAATCAACTGGAACAACTTCGTAAATATATGGACAATCGAAAGGATCCAATTCGAGCAAGTTTCCAATTCAAAAGCAAAACTTGTTGAAATTGATCCAAATTTTGCGATTCAACGTGTATCATACTAGAATCAACCGTCCATAGGATTCTTTGATAGAAAGAAATAAAATAAATAGAAATAAAGGGTATGTTGCTGCCACTTTGAAAAGATTAAGAAACACCGAAGTAATGTCTAAACCCAATGATTCAAAATAGGAATAAAGGGTTTAAAAACAAGGAAACACCCTTTGTAGTTGTTAATTCTTTCGATAGTCTCAATAACTGGATTCGACTAAAGAATCCAAATAGAATTTGAAATCGTTTAACCGGTATAAACGAAAGGGAGTAAAGACTACTCAATAAATGAAATTCACTAAAGATTTTTCTTTGAGCTATTTGAGAGTTATCCGACTTGAGTTATGAGTACGAGCGGTTTCTTTTTCATTTTTCAGGAAGAAAAAAGACTGGAATCGTAGTCTAATTGATTTTATAAGCCCGTTTGTTATTTAATTTATTAGAATTGGATACATAGACAAAACTTCGAATTAAGTCATTTTTTCTCGAGCCGTACGAAGAGAAAACTTCCTATACGGTTCCAGGGGGGGTATTGTTCATCTATATCTATCCCAATGAGCCGTCTATCGAATCGTTGCAATTGATGT